TTGGATTTGGGACTGTCTCTTGAATAAAAAAAGAACAAGATTCAAAAAAAAGCAGCGATTCAAACCAAGACGTTTCCAGTACCCTATATATGTGTATATATAGATATGTGTATATATAGGCAAAAGGTAAGAAATCAATCTTGTATCAAACTACTTGTCTTTTTGTAGTTGGATCCCCAAGTTTTTGGAATGCTCCAAATTCCACTTGAGCGTCTAAATCCGGATCAATACCAGCAAAAACATCTCTGAACAAAGTTCGAGCACCGTGCCAAATGTGTCCGAAAAAGAAAAGCAGAGCAAACGAAGCATGTCCAAAAGTAAACCAACCCCTGGGACTGCTACGAAAAACACCATCGGATTTTAAAGTAGCACGATCTAATTCAAAAATTTCACCCAATTGAGCACGTCTAGCATATTTTTTCACAGTAGCCGGGTCGCTATAACTAACCCCATTTAGTTCGCCACCATAGAACTCAACAGTTACACCTACCTGTTCGACACTATACTTCGATTCTGCCCTTCGAAAAGGAACATCGGCTCTAACAATTCCATCTCCGTCTACCAAAACAACAGGAAATGTTTCAAAAAACGTAGGCATACGACGTACAAAAAGTTCGCGCCCTTCTTTATCTCTAAAGATAGGATGTCCTAACCACCCAACAGCTATTCCATCCCCGTTGTCCATTGAGCCTGCCCTGAACAATCCGCCTTTTGCCGGATTATTGCCGATGTAATCATAAAAGGCTAATTTTTCAGGAATTTTAGACCAAGCTTCGGATAAACTTTGATTTTCGGCTAGCCCTGTACCAACTCTTCGGTATATTTCTTGCTGAAAATATCCTTGATCCCATTGATAACGAGTGGGACCAAATAATTCAATCGGGGTAGTTGCTGAACCATACCACATAGTTCCAGCAACAACAAAAGCTGCAAAAAAGACAGCAGCAATACTACTGGAAAGTACAGTTTCAATATTTCCCATACGTAATCCTTTGTATAGACGTTGAGGCGGACGGACACTAAGATGGAAAAGACCCGCTAATATGCCCAAGGTTCCTGCTGCAATATGATGAGAGGCTATTCCCCCTGGAACAAAAGGATCAAAACCTTCCACACCCCACGCTGGATTTACAGCTTGTATCTTTCCGGTTAGTCCATAAGGATCGGACACCCATATTCCAGGACCATACAATCCGGTTACATGAAAAGCGCCAAACCCAAAACAAGCCACCCCTGAAAGAAATAAATGAATTCCAAAGATCTTGGGCAAATCCAAAGAGGGTTTTCCTGTACGTTCATCACAAAAAATTTCTAGATCCCAATACACCCAATGCCAGATAGCTGCTAAAAAGCACAAGCCAGAAAACACTATGTGTGCGCCGGCCACACCTTCATAACTCCAAAGACCCGGATTCGTTATAGTTCCTCCTGTGATACTCCAACCGCCCCAAGAATTTGTTATTCCTAAACGAGTCATGAAGGGTATAACGAACATACCCTGTCTCCACATTGGATCGAGAACGGGATCAGAGGGATCAAAAACGGCTAATTCATATAAAGCCATCGAACCAGCCCAACCAGCAACCAAAGCAGTATGCATTATATGGACAGACAGTAAACGACCGGGATCATTCAATACAACAGTATGAACACGATACCAAGGCAAACCCATGGAAATACCTCTTTATCAACGAAAACTAGACACTATGTAACTTTATTGCACTGGAAAAACTATCTTATGGACCTCTCCTTTTCAGTGAATTCTCTCCGAGAACAGAGAACAAAGGGTTAATATTTTTTCTATTATTCTTTTAGTAAAAATTCGGTTTGTAGCAACAAAAAGAAGCAGATCTATTCTATATCCGATAAGTACCAATACGCAATGGGGGTTGACCCCAGTTTAGAGTAGCACTTGCATACAGATTTGTTTGTCATTCAAAAGACCTATTCGTAAGAATTTGACTTTCTTTTTTTTCGAAAGTTTTCGAATTTACACATTAATATATTAATATAGAATATAATATAGTTATTTAATATAATATATTATATTAAAGGCTAATATTATTAAGACAATAAATTATACGCTTTCACATCAAAGTGAAATAGAGTACTTACTTTTTTCTTTCTTTTTATGCCTATTGGTGTTCCAAAAGTCCCTTTTAAAATTCCTGGGGAGGACCATTCTTTTTGGATTGACGTATAGTGCGACTTGTCCGATATATTGGGTCATATGGGATTTACCCGTTCTCTCCCCCGATTGGGATATCTTCTGTTTCGCCCAAGAAAGATTGATTAAATCATCAAAAATTTGGAGCGTGAAATCCAATGACAATGAAGTGCAATTAGATCTACGCTTTGGAGGTATCCAGATTAATATTATCAATTAGAATAATTTATGGTTGGCTTATTTGGAACAATAACCAATAAAATGAAGTATCCAGGCTCCGTTTAGAAAAATCCAATTGGTAATATTACTATTTGTATCATATTCTATTTCTAAATAAGAAGTAATTTCAAAGAAGAAATTGAAAACTGTTAATCATAATCAATCGAATAATATGATGCATACGTCAAATTTTTGTATTTGACTGAACGAAATCAATTGGAAGTTGTAGCAAAAAGACAGGGTATTGGGGACATTTGCCCTATACGTGCAAATTCAAATCGGGCAGATTTTTACTCGGAGTAGAGCACAAACCTAAAAGAATTAAAAAAAAACCATTCAGGAACAAGAAAACGCCATCGTGATTTGAATTGGATCTCGATGAAAGAATACATCAATGAGAAGTTAGTTTGATCAATTTAATTTCTTTTTTTTATAGATAAACAGGTCAAAACCCATCTTTCTTTAAAATGGAAGAAAAGTCCCTTGGTTAAGAGAAAAGAAAAGTTAAAAAGTACTCAACTCACTATCAAAAAGCGAGGGCTGGAATCTACACATTGATTTTTTTTCGCGATTTTTATTGAACCGTATGCATCAAAAGGTGCACGTACGGCTCCTAAAGGATAGGATTTTATCCTAATCAACCGACTTTATCGAGAAAGATTACTTTTTTTAGGCCAAGGTATTGATAGCGACATCTCAAATCAACTTATTGCTCTGATGGTATATCTAAGTATAGAGAGTGAGACCAAAGATTTGTATTTGTTTATAAACTCTCCTGGTGGATGGGTAATACCCGGAATAGCTATTTATGATACTATGCAATTTGTGCGACCAGATGTACAAACAGTATGCATGGGATTAGCTGCTTCGATGGGGTCTTTTCTCCTGGTCGGAGGAAAAATTACCAAACGTCTAGCATTCCCTCACGCTTGGCGCCAATGGGTTTTTTGTTTGAAAGAAAAAAGAAAACTATGCCTTCGCCATTTGCCATATGAAGTATGAATATTAAGTAAAAATAGCATGGCTTTTCAAATTCGATATAAATTTTTTTTAATTCGATTATGTATCGAAAGAGTAGTATGAGATTGAGATAAAAGGTATTTCCGATTTTGTCGTATCTATTGGGAAGACCTATTTCAGCGTCACAAACTTTTTTGTTTTCACACTCGATTTTCTGTTATGAACGAGTACAAAAAAAACAAGATTCTATTCTACATTTTTTATTTGAAAAAAAAAAGAAACTTTGGGATTGCTAAATCACGGACGAAATAAAGCAACGGAGCCACCATAGTATTTTTGTTTTTTAACTCCTACCAAGGGAAGGGTGGTTAATTTACCGATCTAGGCCTGAGAAACTCTAGATTTTTCTTCGATAAAAGGTAAAAGTAAAAGAGCCGTATGCAATGTGGAAACAATGCCTGTACGGTTGGTCAATTCGATCCTTTTTTCTTATTATTCTGTATTTCTTTTCGTCAACTTATCGTACAAGCTAGAGTAATATCTTATATCATCAGGGTAATGATCCATCAACCTATTGCTGGTTATTATGAGGCACAAATAGCAGAATTTGTCCTGGAAGCAGAAGAACTACTTAAATTGCGTGAAATTATCACAAGGGTTTATGCACAAAGAACGGGCAAACCTTTATGGGTTGTATCCGAAGACATGGAGAGGGATGTTTTTATGTCGGCAACAGAAGCCCAAGCTTATGGAATTGTTGATCTTGTAGCAGTTGCATAAAAAATAAAAAAATAGCATGAATTCCACACAAATCACATTTTTCTTATCGGGGTTTTTTATTCTGTTTCTGATATCTGTTATTATTAATAGAATTCTTTTAATAAATTTTTTTTAATATTTTATTAATATAAATAGAATTCATAATCATCCGGTTAGGATCGATCTAAACCAGCCCATTATGTATACACTTCAACATGCCAACAATTAAACAACTTATTAGAAACACAAGACAGCCAATCAGAAATGTCACCAAATCTCCTGCTCTTGCGGGATGTCCTCAGCGTCGAGGAACGTGTACTAGGGTGTATGTGCGACTCGTTCAAACCATGAGCTGAGACAAAAGAACGGAAAAATTTTTCCATTATTTGTTATCAGTACGGATAAAGAGGATAGAATGGAGGAACGAACCCCCTTCACTATCTAAAAAAAACGAAAAAAGAAAAAAAGATCTATCATATCCTTCGGTTGTGTAGCAAATTTCTGGTTTACGTTGGTGCAAATTAAATCATCTCAATTTTAATAAAAAAGAATTACCCATTAGTAATAAAAATTATACGTTAAGCAGGGGAAATCTTATTTAAATTAAAAAGCCAAAAAAGAAGCCTCTATTCTTGCAAGAACGGACTAAGAGGGTCAGCTAATTGGCTAATCTTCATAATTAAATATCGTTACTGTATAAATAAATCTCACTGTGAAAGACCTATTACTGGATAAGTCATAGGTAGAGCCTAAGAGTATTAACTGTGCAAGTTAATAATAGCATTAATTAAATGATTAAATGAAGAAAGGGCTCCGGTGTATAGAGAAGACCTCACCGTTTAAAAAGTAACCATAGAAACGATGGAACCCACAAGTTTTTTTTCATTTCTATATTACTCTTTTTTTTATTATATTTTTGTTTGATATCTAGTATCAATACAATTTATTATTTCGAGGTGAATAGAAAAAAAAAGAAAAATCGTGGTTGGGAAGGTTATAGTAGCAAAAGCCGTTGGAATTTTTTTTTATACATAGGAAGAATCCGTTTTGTTATTATAGAAAGGAGAAAAGAATAACTGACAAAAAAATCAATTAGTTATTCATCAAAGTTTAAAGTTTAGTTTATTCAATGACCAGAATTAAACGAGGATATATAGCTCGGAGACGTAGAACAAAAATACGTTTATTCGCATCAAGCTTTCGCGGGGCTCAGTCAAGACTTACTCGAACTATTATTCAACAAAAAATAAAAGCTTTGGTTTCGGCCCATCGGGATAGAGATAGGCAAAAAAGAAATTTTCGTCGTTTATGGATCACGCGGATAAATGCAGAAATTCGCGAGATGGGGGTATTCCATAGTTATAGCGAGCTTATAAACAATCTGTACAAAAAACAGTTACTTATTAGTCGTAAAATACTTGCACAACTAGCTATATTCGATAAGAATTGTCTTTACATGATTTCCAATGACATCATAAAATAAGGAGATTGGGAGGAATCCATCAGAATGTTTTACATAGAATTCCTTGGAAACCAAATTCCAGGAAGGTAGAATAGAAATTAAAAATTAATACGAAAAAATATGATGATAATAGGATCAAGTAATCAAACGGAGTAAAAAGAGTCAATAAAAAAAGAATTTTGATTCTTCCCCTATTTGCTTTTTTTATTACAACACTCCAAACAAATCGGCATTTTCAGATTTTTCGAACAAAAAAGAAATTCACGTTTGAGTTCGAATTTAGAATTTGGATTCAATTGATAGAGGAAATCTATTTTTTTCTGGTTCTAAGACCGGTAGTTTTAGGGACCAACTCGCCTTTTTCAAATTGTTTTTCATTATTAAGAAAAGGTAACAAAGATAAAATACGAGCTTGTTTTATAGCAATAGTAATTAATCGTTGTTGTTTTAAAGTCAATTTATTCACCCGTCTAGATAATATTTTTCCTTGTTCACTAATAAATCGACTAATTAAACTCATGTTTCTATAATCAATTCGATCCCCCGATCGAATCGGGGGCAACGGCCGACGAAAAGATCGCGTAGACTTAAGAAAAAGTCGCTTGGATTTATCCATGGTTTTTTATTCCTTAGTTCGAAAATCCTAATTCGTTCAATCGAATCAAAAATGATAATAATTTAGAAATAAGAAATAGGATTTTTTTTATTACAATATTTTTTTTATTACAATTTATATTAAGATATATATAATTAATAGATATATATATTATATATATTCTATTTAATATTAATAAAAATGTGTTAATATGTCATTCATTTTTCATCTTCTTTATAAAATCAAAGCGATAGGCAAGTACCATCTATTTCTTTATCTCCCCATGAACCGTATGTTTGTAACAATAAGGACAGAATTTTTTCAATTCCAATCGACTAGGCGTATTGTGTCGGTTTTTTTGAGTAATATATCTGGAAATGCCTCTTGATTTTTTATTAACACTGTTTCGAACACAACTAGTACATTCCAAAAGAACCTTTACTCGGACATCTTTACCCTTAGCCATGAGCCTCCTTTGGTTTTTTATTTACTCAACCCTTCCTTCTATTTTCCAAAAGAAAGGAAGGAAAAAAAGAAGTTGCTAATTTTTTGAAATCCAATTATGAAAGATTTCGTTGCAACCAATAAAGTATTAATCAATATAGTAATAGTAATAATAAGTAATACAATAATTTGAACCTATATTCGATTAGATTAGAAGTTTAGATTAGAATTGCATGTCATTTAAGAATCTTGTATGATACTCTTGTCCTAACCATGTTTCCACTTCCGTTCTCTTAATTGAATTGAAATTTATTAATTTACTTGAAGCTAAAGCCTGGGCCCGAGTTCCCCATTTCACTGAGATTGAATCCGCTTTTATTCTTTCTCTTTTATCTAATTCTAAAAAAAAAAAGAGGAGGGGATTAGTAGTCACAGATATTTAACTGTATCTCTAATCTTCCTCATCCCCCCGTGTTAATAACTAGAATGAAAAAAAGGGGAATGTTAACGCATCTGGGAAAAAACGATTAATCTCTATCAATAAACCCGCTAAAGACCCGAACCATAGAGTACTTAGTACGGGTGCCACGGATAGATATGTTTTTAAATCTCGCATTTCAAATCCTCCTTCTCTAATTGTAATAAATAATGTTTATTGTTTATTATAATATATAATTCAATTATAAGGGTACTCCGTATATGATCAACAGATATATATCAAGTTAATTAAAGGTCACTCGCGTTTGTTTTGTACGCGAAATTCTTAATTAAAATGGAAACGTACAACAATTTCATAGATCCATTTTTTTGTTAAAAAAACAAAAAACGTCCTTTTCCGTGCAGACACCCGCGAAATTTATGGCGTCATATTTTTTTCATATATATATATAGATA